ATGTTTTCACCGGGAATTAAAGAATTTTTTAAAAGGTCAGCCCCCGCAAAAGTGTTTTTTCCTTGCCCAGTTCTTCTTTATGGAAAGCGGGGGACATTTATATCAACTAATCATTTAGACATCGGCAGTTTTTACATAGTATTTGGGTTTTGAGCTGTTCTTGCAGGAACTAGTTTTAGGTCTCTTATTCGTTGAAGATTGTATAATCCAGGAGCCAAATTTTTAGATCCTGTGACCTATAATGCAGTCGTAACTAGACATGCATTGGTCATAATTTTTTTCTTTGTTATGCCGGTAATAATCGGCGGATTTGGTAATTGACTTATTCCGTTAATACTTCAAGTAGCGGATATGCAATTTCCTCGATTAAATGCATTTAGATTTTGAGTTTTGCCAGGTTCACTTTATCTTATACTTATATCTAATCTTGTAGAGAGTGGAGTTGGAGCGGGATGGACAATTTATCCTCCTTTGTCAACTTACTCCTACCATGGAGTTTGTATAGATCTTGCAATTTTAAGCCTACATTTGGCTGGTATTAGGTCTATTTTTAGGTCAATTAATTTTATAGTGACTATTAGAAATATGCGGTCTGTTGGCGGTCATTTGCTGGCTCTGTTTCCTTGATCAATTAAAGTTACATCATTTTTACTTTTAACTACTCTTCCGGTATTGGCTGGAGGTCTTACTATACTTCTAACTGATCGGCATTTTAACACATCTTTCTTTGATCCTGTTGGGGGTGGTGATCCTGTTTTATTTCAGCACTTATTTTGATTTTTTGGTCACCCTGAGGTATATGTTCTTATTCTTCCTGGGTTCGGAATGATTTCTCACGTTTTGTGTTTTTGGTCAAGTAAAAAAACTGCATACGGAAATATAGGAATGTTTTATGCAATACTTAACATTGGATTTTTAGGGTTTATTGTTTGAGGACATCATATGTTTGTAGCTGGAATAGATATTGATACGCGTGCTTATTTTAGTGCAGCCACCGTTATTATTGCAGTTCCAACTGGTATTAAAGTATTCGCTTGAATTAGGACAATACTAGGATCTAAAGTGTCAACTCAGGCACCTATGTTATGGTCTACCGGTTTTATTATTCTTTTTACAACGGGGGGCCTTACCGGGCTAATTTTGTCAAGAGCCTCAGTTGACGTTACTCTTCACGATACTTACTTTGTTACTGGACATTTTCACTATGTTTTGTCGATAGGGGCGGTGTTTACAATTTTGGCTGGGTTTACTCACTGATTTCCACTTGTTGCTAAAGTGATAATGCATCGGCAAAAATTAAAAAGACACTTTTTAGCAATGTTCTTAGGCGTTAATGCGGCATTTTTACCACACCATTTTCTAGGCTTAGCTGGAATACCTCGTCGAGTGGTTGACTATCCGGATCATTTCTGATTTTGAAATAAAGTTTCTACATTTGGTTCTCATTTAAGTACTGGTTCATTACTGTTTTTTGTATTCTTACTATGGGAATCTTTTATTGCTCAGCGTCCAGTTATTTCAGTGCGACACAGATCTAGGTCTCCTGAGTGGGCTGTTGTCTCTAGACTCCCTAAGCATGCAGGGGACGAATTAGGAAAAATGGCTAAGCTTTGTTAACTAGCATCATTATTAAACCTTTGTTATTTAATCTGTTATCATCAGTTTCTAAAGTTATAAAATTAAGAACATTTAGAAATTTTTAATAACTCATCTGTGTTGTAATCTTATAGCGGCATGGTTAGAAACAATATTTTAGTGATATAATTATAAGTTAGTAGAAATATAAGGAAAAAAATACTTAAAGGAACTCGGCAAATACCAAGCCTCGCCTGTTTAACAAAAACATCACTAGAAGATAAAGACTTTTAGCAATACCTGCCCAGTGCGAAATATTACTGTAAACGGCCGCCCTAGCGTGAGGGTGCGAAGGTAGCGAAATTCCTTGCCTTTTGATTGTGGGCCTGCATGAATGGTTTAACGAGGGTTTGACTGTCTCTAAGTTTTTTATTGAAATTGTATTGAAGGTGAAGATACCTTCATTTAAAAGTTAGACAAAAAGACCCCGTGCAACTTTGAAAATTGGCTTTATTCAGAGGTAAAAGATTTTTAGGTGGGGCGCCTAGAAAGTAAGTCTAACCTTTCTGAATAATTAGTTCTTTCCGGATTTGACCCGATTATATTCGATCATAGGAGAAGCTACGCCGGGGATAACAGGCCGATCCTTTAGTAGAGCTCGTATTGGCTAAAGGGATTGGCACCTCGATGTTGAATCAGGGATGACACCTTCAAGGCGTAGAGGCTTTGAGAGTAGGTCTGTTCGACCTTTAATACCCTACGTGATTTGAGTTCAGACCGGCGTAAGCCAGGTTGGTTTCTATCTGCTTTACATAAATTTATCTTGGCATGTACGAAAGGACCGTTGAGACTGGAAAGAGTAAATCCAGAAAAAAAATTTTTAAGAATAAAAATTTAATATGTTAATGAATTAGTATTAAAAGCTTAAACTTTAAAACGATGCGTAATTAATTTAGTAATGTAAGTACATCTAAGGGGTGGTTAAAACCCAAGTTATTAAAGTGCCCAAGGGTATATTTGATTTTAAAAATAATGAGGATTAGAAAATTTTTAGTAGGTGCAGACAGGTTTTCGACTTCTTTTTTTAAGAGAAGATACAGACATAAAGCTATTATTCGGACTCCTTACCACGTTGTAGATCCTAGACCATGACCAGTACTTATAGGCGCAAATCTTTGAGGAATTGCAGCTATATTTATTTGTTGAGTTAATGAGATTAGGTTTGACAGTTTGTATTGAGGTGTTCCTATTTTTGTACTAACTTTTTACAGTTGAGTGCGTGACATTATTAACGAGGCAACATTTCAAGGGTTTCATACTGAAAAAGTTCAGTCAGGGCTTACTCTAGGTTTTGTTTTGTTTCTTATTTCTGAATTAATATTATTTTTTTCATTTTTTTGAGGATTCTTTCATAGGGCATTGTCATCTTCTATTGAGATCGGATGTTGTTGACCGCCAGTTGGTTTAGAATGCTTAGATTGAAGAAAGGTACCATTACATAATACAGCGCTATTAGTGGCATCTTCAGCAAGTATTACCTTAAGGCATAATTATTTGCAGTGGGGGAATATATGATTTTCAACGGCAACATATATTGTTACTTTGGGGCTGTCTGTGATATTTATTAAAAATCAGTATGAAGAATATGCTTGATCTAGATTTTCTATTTCCGATGGCACGTATGGTAGATGTTTTTTTATATTGACAGGACTTCATGGTTTGCATGTAATTGGAGGGACTTGTGGTCTCTTATTCTGTTTTATTCGTATAATGCTCTTGCAGTTTTCTCCTGAGCATCATGTTGCATTAACCCTAGCTATTTGATACTGACATTTTGTTGATATTGTTTGACTCGGGCTATTTTTTATCATTTATATCTGGGGGTCTTAAAAGTATTGTGCCAGAGCTATATGGGCTTTGTTGATGTCAAAGAATACGAGAAATTTTCTCCAATGCTTTCAGTTTTAGTATAAGTTTATTACAAAGGTCTTGTAAATCTTAGATCTGTGTGTTCATGGAAACTGAAATATTGAATAAATACTGACTTGTCTGAGCTGGTGTATTTAGGCATGTAAGACTTTCAATCTTGTGGAGAGTAATTTTTTTCTCGCTCAGATAGACTGAAAAATTTTCATTTACTGATGCACCTGCAAGACTTAGATCTGACGGGAGCTATCATAAAAAGTCAGTTATTAATTACTACGACATATTAAAGTACCCCTGTCCCCCAAACTTGAGTATTTGGTGAAATATGGGGTCTATATTGTTTTTAGTTTTAGGAGCGCAAATTTTAACTGGTATTATGCTTACAATAAATTATTCGGCAGATGAGCAGCTCGCAGTTGTAAGTGTGGATTATATCATACGAGATGCAAATTATGGATGAATTATCCGAAGCCTTCATATAGGGGGTGCATCTATATTTTTTGCTTTGATTTATACGCATGTCGCCCGTGGAGTTTATTATGGAGCGTATTTGAAGAATCCTCATGTTTGGTATAGTGGGCTAACTTTATACGTACTTTCCATAGGAGTTGGATTTTTAGGATACGTTCTTCCCTGAGGAGTTATATCTTATTGAGGTTTAACTGTAATTACCAACATAATAACAGTTATTCCAGGAGGTGCGCGTGCGTTGGACTGATTTCAAGGAGGATTTGTAATTTCTACTGTTACTCTCAAGCGGGTTTTTGTTTTACATTTTCTTTTACCGTTTGTAATTTTAGGACTTAGGTTAGCTCATGTTCTTCTTTTGCACACAAATGGCTCTAGGAATCCTTTAGGTTTGGACGAAACAAATTTTAGAGTGCCGTTTCATCCTTATTACTCTATCAAAGACTTAGCGGGATTTGCATTGTTGCTAGCTGGTCTAGTAGGCATGACGTTTACTTTTGCTAGCCTGACAGCCGATCCTTTGCAGTGGCAGCCTATTAATAAGATGAAAACGCCTGCTGTTATTAAGCCTGAGTGATACTTTTTATATGCATATGCTATTCTACGATCCATCCCGCATAAAGCTGCTGGCGTTTTTACTATGTTTGCTGCTATCGTAGGAGTTGCTATTTTTCCTATGATTAGAGCCGAAGAGAGGTTCCAGAGCATGAAAGTTTGCCCACCAGCACGGTTAATATTTATAATTTGGGCTGCAAATTTTATATTTTTAACCGTTATTGGTGCCCAAGAACCTACTGGAGGTTGAGTTTTAGCTGGACAATTTGGTACTATTCTTCATATAGGGACACTAGCAGCTCTCCCATTAGTTAAGTTAATGTGAGAGTCTGAATTATACATGCCTATCGAGCAAGAAGAAAAAATAGGCGTGCTTTAATTCTGTGTAGTGCAAATATGGGGCGCGGTGATGAGTTGTAAAATATTTAAATATGTATTTTAACGTATGTGTTTAGCTATTAAGCATGCGTATTTTAATTAATAAGTTAGTGTAAACGGTATTTAATCGGTAGAGCATATTTTCTTAAACCAGAAAATTAATATAAATGTATTCAACTGTTAAAGATATGTTTACTCTGATGAGCAAATTAGTATGAATGTGCTTAGCTGCTGGGTGTGTTTATTCTGACTAGGAAATCAGCATGAACGTACCTAGCCGGTAGTCATATTCATACTAATTAGACAGTTAGTATAATAAACAATACGTTAGTTTGTCGTGCTAAAAACACTTTTACTTAAGTACTGTCTTTATGAGATATTGATGTCAAATATATTTTCAAAATGGTGTTACCTTTACTAGAATGCGGGTTCAGTGAGCATTTGGTATGTATTGCGTTGTTTTAATGCTTATTTTTGTGTTTGTAATACTTAGCGTATTTTTATGTTGTAGAGGATCCCATCAATTTATTTATATAAATACAGATCATAATCTTGAACGAATTTGAGGAACTGTGCCACTTCTAATTCTTGTTTTTTTATCATGGCCGTCTATGGGTCTGTTATATGTCCTTTCTGAGTTAGAGACTCCTTTAGTGACTATTAAATGCATTGGACACCAATGGTACTGAGAGTATGAATATACAGAATTTGGAGTTGTTTCTTATAATTCTTACATAGTGCCAGAAGACGAGTTAAAGTTAGGAGAGCCGCGGCTATTAACGGTTGATAAGTCTATAGTACTCCCATTTTCTGTTTGATGTCGAATCCTAACAACATCATTTGATGTTGTGCATTCTTGAACTGTACCGGCTTTTGGTGTGAAATCAGATGCAGTTCCGGGTCGACTAAGGGAATCAAGTGTTAAAGTAGAAATACCAGGTGTATTTTGAGGTCAGTGCTCAGAAATTTGTGGTGCATTACATAGATTTATGCCGATTCGTGTGGAAGTGGTTAGAGGTGAGTTATTTTATAAATGATTGTGGCTTCTGGAAGAGGGGTCTTTAGAGGGATAAAATCCGACACATACTAAATTAAGTAGAAAAAGTAGTCTAAAGTATTATGGCGTCGGTCTCATAATCCGAAAGTGGTTTGATCCCTTTTTCAATAGGAAGGGATAAGTGGTCTTACACTGTGACTTCTAATCACGGTTGGCGCAATTCAATTCTGTGCTCCCTTTTCAGCTATGCTGGCAGAGAAGTGCGTTAAACTTAAGATTTAAAATATACGAGTTAGTCTTGTGCATAGCTCAAATAAATTTTATTAAACGGTTTTCGCCCGTCAAAAATAGTGAAACAGGGTAAGGTAGGTCAAGTTTAGGTCAACGGGCTCATGCCCCGGAGGTACACCAAGTGTTCTTACTGCTAAAAAGAAAGTATCTTTAAAAGAATTAGTGTCTTGAAAATACTAAGTTAAGAGGGAAGGGCTCTTGACTTTCTTAATGAAATTAGCAGTTGTTTGAAGAGTTTTATGAAGTTTTGTAGTTTACTGGTCTTGAGTAGTGTGGCACCAGGCGTGTAACCCTATAACAGACATTTCTAATGATTTGTCAAGTCTTTAGGTCGTGGTTGACTAAGTTATTATAATAAGGGCAAAACAAATAAAAAGCTTTATTAGTCTAAAGCTAGTTTAACTTAAAATAAGTGCTTTGGGAGCACTAGTTTCTTATTCATTAGGGGCTTTAGAGCTAAGCATTTGGTGAAGTATTGTAGGGGCTATAAAACACATGCTTATTAGCAGTAATTTGCAGCTAAATTAATGTAATAGCTTTGAGTAAAAGTGTTAGTAAAAAAAATATTTGGTTCTGGTATAATGTTAGCTACAGAGTTTTTTACATTACACAATGTAGGATAATTTCGTGATGTGTAAAAGTCTGATTTACGTGATAAGCCAAAATTTAAGACATCCTAAAAGGATGGGCTGGCAGCGGGAGCATAAGTTTTTAATGATGACGCGAAGGAAATCACAACTCAAGTGGGTAGATCTGGAAATCAATGAGTTCTAGCTTGAAACGAATAAAAAACTAACTAAATTGAAGCGAAAGGGGGTGCCAGCAGCTGCGGTCACTCCCCCTATCGAGGAGCTAATAAGGGTGCAGCTTAGAGGCAGTTAGTCAAAACGAATAATGCAAGACATACAGCAGGGACTATGGGTGAAATCTCAGTCCTGCGGGAGGTCCAAAGCTTGCGTAAAGATGATTCTGCGAAGTTATGGGCATAGACCCGGATTTGATACCCGGTTATTCCATAATGTCAAGTACAGCTATTTTAACTGAATAAATAGTTTGCTAGGGGTACTACGAGCAACTGCTTAAAACTCGAAGAACTTGGCGGTTCCGTATAACCACCCAGAGGCTCTTGGCGCTTAATCTGATGATCCGCGTGATATCTTACCTGCCCTATAGAAAGCAGTGTACTGCCGTCGAAAGCTTATGATGTGAGTAAATGAAAATAGGCCTGATCTTGGGGTTTTAAGTGATTAGTACCATGCCGAGGCTAGGTCAGGTCGAAGTGCTCCTTATGGGCAAGGGGTTAGCTGAGAGACAAGTATTTAGATATATAAAGATTTTAGGGATGAAATTCTCTTTAGTGTATATAAGGATTTGGGAGTAAAAAGAGAGTAACTCGTTTTTTTGAAAAGACGCAACTGCGGTGCGTTCAAATCGCCCGTCACCCTAGCCAAAAGGAGAGGTAAGTCGTAACATGGTAAGGGTAGGGGAACTTGCTCTTTTAATTGTAAATATAAAATAGTTTACGGAATTGTAGCTTAAGTACAAGAGCGTTGAGCTTTTAACTCAAATGTAAAATAATGGTTTTCGATTCTAAAATATTTTTATTCTAAAGCTGTCATAAAGTAGTTTAATATAAAACATAAAATTGCAAATTTTAGAATGCTCAAGAAATTGGCCTTTATGTTTAAAAGTAAGACCTTTAAAGTTGTTTTATACTATTCCAGGTTTAAGTTATTTAAAGCTAATCCAAAAGATAAATGTATTTAAAGCATTAACCTTCAGTATAAAGCTGAGCTTATAAGTATACCAAAAGGTTTAAAGATTGCGAACAGCAAAATAGCAGTTTAAAAACTTTTTCAAAATGAAGTATAGGAACATTAGAAACATTATTTTTAATCTTGTCTGGTAAGATGGAAGCATTAAGTGTAAGCTTTAGAAAAAAGTACCTTTAGTATAATGGCCTTTCAAGAGATTTTGCTTTACAAAGCACCTCCCGAAATAAAAAGATTTTTAGGAAAGCAAAATAAAAGAGGTATTCGATGTATGAATTCTTGAATAAACTTTGCTAAGGATGTGATATGCAATTTCGAGTTTTAGGATAGCTGGTTGTTCGAAAAATGCTTTTAAGTGCAGCTTTGACATCGGGTATAGTGCATATTCAATAAATGGCCCGCTAAATCAGTATGTCAAAAGTGAAAAATCTAGCTAAAGGTTGGATTTAGAATGTCTTCTAAATTACTAAATTTTTAGGGAGAGAAATTGGGTTTATGCTGCCCACTTTGTTATGAGTATTTAACAACTTGTCTTTCTAATAGTAAAAGAATAATTTTAAAAAAATGAGGCTAAGTAAATCGTTCACCTATCTAAGATATTCTTTGGTTGATTATTATGCTGGGATTAGTAATAACATGAAGCTGATAAAACAAATCTATTTTAACTAGTTTTATGTAAAATTTAAAGCTTGAAATCGGCTTTAAATATGTAAAGGAACAATTGTTAATCAAGAATTGCGGTTAAAGTCGGAACACCTTAATATTTAGTATATGTAAGATTTAATTTTAAGTTAATGAAAGCTTAAGTTTAATAGTGATTTCGGAGTTTATTCAGTCTACACACCTTTACTTAGCGCTATGGGTTTAGGAATTCTCTTTTGTGTCGGGCCTAGATTTCTTATCTGTTATTATTAGCAACAAATATTTACATTTTGTCGCAGGCTAAGAAATTAACTTTTAGGATGTTTGTTAGCGGCCCCCAAGCCGGGATTATTACGTTTTTAGTACAACTTATAAGTACATTTGTCTTCCAAACAAAAGATTTTCGTAAATGAAAAAAGCGTATATAAACCACTTAAACGAACTTTTTAGCATATATGAATAAAACTCTAAAGTTCCACTTATTTTTAGTGCTACATTGAATTAGGTGCTTTAAATAAGCTATTTTTAAGGCTTTATGATGTAGCACAAATTTTTTTTAATTGTTTTATATATAATTTTTTTTGGTTTATATTTTAACAAATAAATGTGTTAAAAAAAAACAGCTTAAGTGAAAAAATAAAATATCTTTTCCCTATGTAATAATAACTTTTTGTGGCTTTGATTAGCATCGATTCATAAGTGATTTAGGCTGTAATACCCTAGTAAGAAAATATTTAAAACCGTGTAAAGTAGATGTAGATAGGCTTAAAAAGATTAATTTAATTTGACAAGCATTAAAAAGTGTAGTAAAGATGTATATGATGTAAAAGAGTTCAGTAGTGTAAAATAGTGGTGAGATGCCTCCAGTTAGAGGAAGTATAAAAATACTAAAAGTACTTAATGGATAAGTACAATATGTTAAAAGATGTAAAGTATTTGTTTGTGAATTGTCAGTCATATGGCTTAGCTCTAAGAAATGACTAAATAAGCGAAAAAGTGTAATTATAAAATTGTATAAAATATAATTGGATGGGTACAGGTACAAATCTATGGAGTACGACGTTTAAATATGGAGTAGCATAATGCTTGCGTACTTCGGTATATTTGGAGATAAGAGTGCAATAACTGGCATAAAATTAATTTCATAACTCTGTTAGTTTTCTACGAGGGTTGTGGCTAGAGAAGCTCTAAGATATTCTAAATCTGTCGGGGTTTTACGTTTTATTTTCTAGTCCTCTTATTGCGGTAAGAATTTTATTTGGTATGTTTATTTAACAAAAAGTTTTAAGCAGATTGTTTTATGATTTATTAAAAATTAAGAGAGTAGCCCAAATATGACAAGGCAACTAGCTGTTAACTAGTAGATGCGATTAATCGCCTTTCTTTAAGTGTTTGTGCATGAAATACTAAAGGGTTTTTAACTTGGCACGAACCAAAATCCATTAATATTAATTTTAGGAAATAAGAAGCTGGGATGTAAGAACTTTGATTAAAACGACAATAAAACCCGCTTAATAAGTAGGGCAGTATTTTAACTATAAAGCATGAGTACTAACTTTAAAAGTCGTAATAAAAAAGATATTTGGTTCTGGTATAATGTTAGCTACAGAGTTTTTTACATTACACAATGTAGGATAATTTCGTGATGTGTAAAAGTCTGATTTACGTGATAAGCCAAAATTTAAGACATCCTAAAAGGATGGACTGGCAGCGGGAGCATAAGTTTTTAATGATGACGCGAAGGAAATCACAACTCAAGTGGGTAGATCTGGAAATCAATGAGTTCTAGCTTGAAACGAATAAAAAACTAACTAAATTGAAGCGAAAGGGGGTGCCAGCAGCTGCGGTCACTCCCCCTATCGAGGAGCTAATAAGGGTGCAGCTTAGAGGCAGTTAGTCAAAACGAATAATGCAAGACATACAGCAGGGACTATGGGTGAAATCTCAGTCCTGCGGGAGGTCCAAAGCTTGCGTAAAGATGATTCTGCGAAGTTATGGGCATAGACCCGGATTTGATACCCGGTTATTCCATAATGTCAAGTACAGCTATTTTAACTGAATAAATAGTTTGCTAGGGGTACTACGAGCAACTGCTTAAAACTCGAAGAACTTGGCGGTTCCGTATAACCACCCAGAGGCTCTTGGCGCTTAATCTGATGATCCGCGTGATATCTTACCTGCCCTATAGAAAGCAGTGTACTGCCGTCGAAAGCTTATGATGTGAGTAAATGAAAATAGGCCTGATCTTGGGGTTTTAAGTGATTAGTACCATGCCGAGGCTAGGTCAGGTCGAAGTGCTCCTTATGGGCAAGGGGTTAGCTGAGAGACAAGTATTTAGATATATAAAGATTTTAGGGATGAAATTCTCTTTAGTGTATATAAGGATTTGGGAGTAAAAAGAGAGTAACTCGTTTTTTTGAAAAGACGCAACTGCGGTGCGTTCAAATCGCCCGTCACCCTAGCCAAAAGGAGAGGTAAGTCGTAACATGGTAAGGGTAGGGGAACTTGCTCTTTTAATTATTAAAATACAGTAATTTTTAACTCTGATTAAATGCTTTATAATTGTGTGCAATAAAGTAATTGGTTGAAAATGTTAACAATTAGCAGTAACTTAGAGAAAGTTGTTAAGAGTGTGCATATACTAAATTATTGTGATTAGTAAAGATCATCGTATAGTATAAGAAAGTACAAAAGATTGTAAATCTTTAGGAGCGTAAATGTGCTGCGATGTGTATAATGAGAATTGAATTTATAATTTTAATTTTATTTTTTTTTGGGTTTTGTTTTAGGTATATAGCCTATTTTATTAACCTCCCGTCTATTCTATTTTGTATTAGAAGCGCTCAGAGAATATATAAAAAATTATATGTTGGAAGAATACATAGAAAAAGAAAGCGATTTAGCTCTTTGGGAGAGGGAGTAAGAGAAGGAAGGAGGTGGGTTTTCGATTTTGTGATTACGCTTGTATTAGTAAGAATTTTACCATGAGGATTTCCGTCGTTGTCTTCATGAGAAATTGTGGCGGGCTTAATGCCAAGAATATTTTACAGTGTTAATATTTTGCAGCTTGATGCATCAATTTTTAGGAAGTCACTTAAATTTAAGCAATCAGTTATAAAATCATTTGCCTACTTTCCATTACTCATATTAAGAGCAATCATTCGTCCTGTTACTCTTACAGTCCGGATACTGGCTAATGCATTAGTCGGGGCCATTCTTTGTCATTCGCTAACAAAAATGTATAGATTTAAATTAGTGTATGTTGGGTATGTGAAGTTGTCAATTACAAGCTTAATTTGAGTTGTTTTAATTTGAGAAATAGCTGTTATATTAGTTCAAAGTTCTTTATTCCTGGGTCTGGCAAAAATTTACTTTCACCCAACACCTGTGCTTTACAAGTGTAAGAACCAAATTGCTTAGTTTGAGAATTAGGCGAGGACTAAGTCAAAAATGATGCCGCGCTTATTATAGTGTAAGTACGGAACATTTAAATTTAAGACTTGTTTAGAATTCTTAAATCTAGATGTTTATAATCTTTAAAAAGAAGACAGTATGGAGTAGTATACAGGGTAATTTTGATATCCGATAAAGTTTAAAACTTTCTTCTCTAGTAGACGATAAAAGGAAGAAGAATTTTATTATTTTTATTATAAGGGCTTATTATGAATTTCTGTGATAAGTTATATATGAAATATTTTTGGTCATGAATTTTGTTAAAAAGTTATAATTTTTTTTTACTATTTCACTCCTTTTAGAGGAGCCAACAAAATTATGCAAAGGCATAATGCCGTGATATGAATTAGCTATCGATGTGCTTTTTTCTAGTATTATTGTTAGTTGTTTTTAACTTATTTTAGTGTAGTATGTAATTAAGTATTTTAAACAAGCTATTTTAAGTCTTTATAGTGTAACACAAACTTTAGTGAATATTTTAAATATAGAAAGTTTTTAGCTTATGTTTTAACAAGTAAATGTGTTAAAAAAAAACAGCTTAAGTAAAAAAATAAAATATCTTTTCCCTATGTAATAATAACTGTTTTTGTGATTTCGACTAACATTAATTTTTAAGTAATTTGAGTTAACTGTACATCAAAAAGGTTATAATTTAGAGTTATCGTAAAGTAAATATAAACAAATTTAAAAGATTATTTAGTTTAGTAGCGTTAACGTAAGAAGAGTGCAGTGTGTAGGACTCTTGGAAAATAAAAGTGTTAAGAAAAATGTTTAGTAAAATAGACAAAGTAATGTATATTAGAAAGCATACAAAAGTGTCTGTGGCCTACATTGTTCCTTTGGTTAATTTTTTCGTGTTAAAAGGGGGTGTAAAGTATAATTGTAAGTTTTATAGATGCGTAAAGTACAATTAGAATAGCTAGCGTATAAAAATTTGGAAAGATACTTATGTCGAGAGATAGTATAATTAGTAGATTACATGACGCTTACAACGTCAAAATAAGAGGTTTGCTCTTTCTCTTGAGGCTATTTTGAAAGCATAAAGTTGCATACAGCAACAATAAGCTAAAATATGCAGTTATTAAGTATAGTTGTGTTTCTAACATTAAGAATTATGTCAAGAATTGTCATGATGTTTGTGTCATCACTTTTTTGGGTATGAGTGATAACTGATATAAGTACTATTTTTATAATTCCATTTTTGTCAGGAGAGACGCGTCGGAAAAAGTCTTGATTTACTGGAGTTGCTACTTATTTTATTGTTCAGTTTTTTGGTAGGGCGATAATTTTAATTAGTATGATTATCCAGTGAGGGTCACCAACTAGCCCGTATTGCAGAGCTCTTATATGTTTTGGATTTTCTTTAAAGCTTGGCCTAGTGCCACTTCATTTTTGGGTAGCACGTAGGTTCATTCATTTTCACTATGGAGGTATTTTTGTAGTAGGAGCGGGTCAAAAGGTATTTATTATTTCTGCTGTACCATTGTTTAGTGATGTCCCAATCTGTGCAAATGTATTTTATTGAAGAGCAATAGTAAGCATACTCTATGGACCAGTGGCTATGTTTCACGCTATTACAGTAAAATCATTTTTAGCTTATTCATCAGTAAACCATACTGGTTTTTTAGTAATCTGTAGATATTTTGGCCTTCATTTAGTATTTATTTATGCGTTCATTTACTGCGTAAGAATATTTTTCTTAAATTTCTTTTTTTGAAGCGGAGGCTGTAAGCTTATAAAAGACTTGGGGACAGAGCTGCCGTTACACTATAAAACTGGATTTTTTTCCATTGGACTTAGATTTTGTGGTTTCCCTCCATTTCTTGATTTTTGCACAAAATTTTTAGTTATTCAGTTAGCAATTGAGTGTCAAGTACCTGGAGTAGTTGTAATTATTCTGGCAAGAAGTCTTATTAATTTAGTTGTGTGAATTTGGGTGATCTCCCTTGCCGCTTCTTGTGAAATGCGAGAGTCTTTCACTCCGACAGGCTCTGTAGGTCAAAATGTTTTAAATATTAGTTGTGTTATTTGGAATCTTTTTATAGGAATGGGTTTTAGAATGCTGTATTAATTTGTAAATTAACAGTTTTAAATTAATTAAGATAGAGTAGCAAGAAGTGAAAGTTTATCACATTTGGTTTCGGCCCAAACTGTGCCATATGTTTGGCCTTGTTATATTAGTTTAAATCAATAACTCGCTTAATAATAAGTGATAATTTGTGTAAAAGTGAGCTACTAACTTGATTTGGTTATAGTTTATTATCGCTTAGATAGCTTAAAATAAAGTGTCAACTTGTGGTGTTGAAGATGTCTTGTCATAAGGCTCTAGGTATAAATGAGATTACTATTTTTCATAGTTTTGAGTACTTTTTGTGTGAGGTTTTTAAATAAAAAAGATCAGGTCGTTGCGATAATTAATTGCTTTGGGGTCTGAACTGCTTTTAGCTTCACTTACTGAGGGAGAAGTGGTGTGTCTTGAGAGTCGTTGAGTGAGTTATTTTGTGTGGACATTTATAGTAGAAGAATGGTTAGTTTGACATTGTGGGTGTGCGGTATTAGCATCATGGTAAGAAGGTCAGTAACAAGCCTTCGAGGGACGCCCAATACATTTTGGGCATTAGCTACATTATTAGGGTTTTTACTAGTTCAGTGTTTTATAGTAAATACACTAGCAATATTTTATATTTTATTTGAAAGTACTTTAGTGCCTATGATTAGAATTATTGCCATTTGGGGAGGACAGTTGGAGCGGGTCCCGTCAATTCAGTATATTGCTGTTTATACAGTAGCAGGTTCGTTCCCCTTACTTTTAGTTTTTATTACTATAGAATTGTATGTGGGTTCAAGTTTTATATGGTTTATTAGGGTTAAAACTGATTTTGAATGATATTTTTGGACTGCGTGTTTTTTAGGATTTTTGATTAAACTTCCAGCATTTCCCTTCCACACATGACTTCCAAAGGCCCATGTTCAGGCACCGGTAGGAGGTTCGGTTATTCTGGCAGGAATTCTACTTAAATTGGGGGGTTATGGGATTACGCGGCTAATAATAACCTTTTCTTACACACTAGAAATAGTCGGTATTTTTGTTATTACACTCTCTCTATATGGTAGTGTTTATGGTGCGGTTATGTGTATCCGACAGAGTGATGTAAAAAAGCTAATTGCTTTTTCATCTGTTTCTCATATGTCATTTCCTGTTATTGGCTTATTTAGTTGCACAGAAGTTGGGTTGGTTGGTGCATATATCATATTAGTAAGACACGGGCTTATTTCGTCTGGACTTTTTGTTTTATGCGGAATTAATTCAGAGTTAGTGCACTCACGTAAAATCAAAGCGATGGCAGAAGGTGTTCGTGCTATCCCTTCATTAAGATTTTTCTGATTAGTTATAATTATGTTAAATTTGGGAGTACCACCTTGCCCAGTGATTATTAGGGAGGTTTTGTCTGTTGTATCTGCAATTGCACTATGACCTTGGGTCTTTATTCCACTGGCATTATATTTTGTTTTAAGGGGAGCTTATAGATTTTCTTTATATTGTCAGTTAACTAGTAGAAAGCTTAAGAATAAGCCGGAAGTAATATTTAACGAGATGACACTAAAAGATATGAGGGCAATATATTTCTTACTTTACCCGTTAGCAGAGGTATTGTTCAAATGGGATTTATGAGCCATAGTGTAGGTTTAACAAGCTTCAAAGCCTAAATATGTTCCGGCAGCATTATTTAAAAATGTTATAAGTAAGATTAATTTACTTGAGGTTTAATGGTAGTATTAAATTCATTTATAATACTAAGTTTAAGTTTTATTTTGGGTTTTATTGCGAGTTATTTTAGATCTCATGAGATAAGCTTATGGCTTTGCTGAGAGTTGGGCTCAGTATCACTACTGTCTGTAAATTTAGAAATGTGCTTAGATTGAATATCATTAACTTTTGCATCTGTTATTTTATTAATTTCTTCCTGTGTTGGAATTTTTATAGATTTTTATATAAAAGAAAGCACATTAAAAGTGTTTAATTGAACAGTTTACGCTTTTATTTTTTCTATAATTATCCTAGTCGTCTCTGGTTCTATGCCGATGGTGCTTGTTGGTTGAGATTGGCTCGGTGTCACTTCTTTTTTATTGGTAATATACTATGATGGAAAAAAGTCGTTCGATGCAGCAATACTGACAGCTTTAACCAATCGAATTGGCGATAGCTTGTTAATTTGTAGTACTGCGGGCATGATTTTGGCGTGTGACTTAAGGTTAGATATAAAGCCATATTGTTGAAGAATTGTATTCGTTATAGGGTGTGTTACTAAGAGAGCGCAAGTTCCTTTCAGTAGATGGCTGCCCGCAGCGATAATGGCACCCACTCCTGTTTCTTCTTTAGTGCACTCATCTACTCTTGTGACAGCCGGAATTTATCTTCTTATTCGTTCTCACGGTATATGAGAGAAGTCTCCTGTTGCATGTGCATTTTTAGTATGTGCAGGACTCACAACATCAATTATTGCAGGATATAGTGCAGTAACAGAAAACGACGTTAAAAAAATTATTGCCTTATCAACCTTAAGTCAACTTGGTTTAATAGCGTTTAGACTTGGGTTAGGCGAAATTGAATTGGCTTTTATACACCTACTTTGTCATGCATTTTTTAAGGCTGGCATATTTTTAAGTGTGGGGTCTCTTATTAATTATGGCACTGGAGATCAGAACTTTACAAAATTTAACAAGTCAACAATTTCATTATCTCCGGCGGCACTCTTAAGACTGCTTATTGGAAGCGTGTCTTTAATCGGTATCCCAGGAACTGCTGGGTACGCGTCTAAAGAATCGATCGTTGCAGTTTCTTATAGGATTACTTCTTTGCCTGCTGTTGTGTTAATGGTTAGAAGAGTGTTGCTTACTATGCTTTATTCTGCTCGAGTTGTGAAAAGATTAATGAGTTTTACTTTTTTAAGGAAGTTTGATTTATCAAAGTCTTATGAGTCGTTTAAACTCTCTCTCCCCGGTTTATTGCTGGTTATTTTTGGGCTAATTGGCGGTGAGTTAGTAAGTTCTTTAGCTGTTAACAATTGTTTCTTTGAAGGAGCATCATCTAGAGAAGCGTGAATTAGGCCCTATACTGCTATTATCTTTGGTTTTATCTTTATTGTTAGGGCACGTGTTATTTGGAGGGGGCTTGAAGAGGCGGGCGTAAAGGGTGCGTATAGAATAGTACTTCCTGATTCTATTTCACGAAGTCTGACGTCTGATACTGCTGCGTCAGAACCAGAATTTACTATCCCGAAATCTGACGGTGATTCTGAGATTATAGCCCCTCAAGCATTGTGGAGATTTGGTGTTAGATACCTGTCTGGCGGTCATAATGTTGTACAACGAGGAGCTCCGCCATCATCTATTGCGGGATCAGGTAGAATCGGAAGATCGGGTCTCGGTATACTATAAGCAGAAAAAAATCTATGAAATTAATTGTGTGCTTTACTTTCGGTCTGTTAATTATTAATTCTCTTTTTCCTGTGAGTATCTTTTTTTATGGAATGATTATTAGGCTATGTGTGTTGGCTGAGATTGGATTCAATCTCAGAGATTTTCTATCACTTCTTGCTTTTATGGTTTATATTAGAGGGATTACAGCTGTGATTGGGTATTTTATCACATTCTTTCCTAAAAAACTAGAAGGCCGGTTTTTTCATGGATGTATTTATAGATGATTGTATATTATTGCTGTTACAATTGCATCTTACTCGCAGATGATAATGTTAAATTTTGGCTTGCCTTTAAATCTTGTATGGGACAGAACTATAACTTCAATATCATTTTTTGGGTCTGTGGTGCAATTTTTAGCACCTATTTTACTCATTGTAATGGTGGCAGTAGTATTTATGTCTAAGCCAGAAGAAATAACACTACGTCGATGATATGTTAGGTATTAAGTAGATTTGACTTATAATACTTAACTAGCTATTGTACTAAAGTGTAGTTATGCATAAAAGTTTTTGGTGCTTTAGGAGCTTGAAAATTCAAGCTAGTACAATTATAATGACATTAGAGCTTATTTTTTTAATTACAGTGCTATCAGCAATTCCTATTAGAGTATCAATAAGTCTAGTCAATCTTGAAGAAGGTTGCTATGATTGGGATAAATCATCTCCTTACGAGTGTGGTTTTGCTGGGCCAAAAATTCCAGGTGATTTTTCTTCTCGGTTTTTTCATTTAGTGATTTTATTTTTAGTTTGAGACGTAGAAATCGTTTTATTAATTCCATGTTTTCAAGATTTGAGAGTGTGGTCTATAGGGGGAAGTCCATTGGCAGTGTTTTTATTAATTTTGGCATTTGGATTGTACTATGAGCTTATGGAGGGCACTATTAAGTGAACCTATGAAAAATAGGAACTTAAACAAGATGGAGCCCTTAGCAATTGTTAGCCAGGTTAGTATGATATTTAGTACGTCGAATTTAGGTTTCGAAAGAAATTAAAATTTATCTGGTTTATTATAATTAAAAATATTTGTGTTTATGTGGGGGAGCGGGTTAAGTAGCCTAAAGTTAAGGTGCAACATTGAAGCTGTTGAGATAGCCAAAATGGCTCTAACCCAAATTTGTGCAAGTAAAAGGTTTGGTACTTTAAGTGTAAAAGGCGATATTTGCATTTTCGTGATGGGGCGTAGCTCCTCAAACCTGAAATATGATCAGATGCTTATTTTTTACTACTATTTTTATTTATTTAGGAGTGTTATTGAGTGTGGCTTATTTTACTTTAATAGAGCGTAAATGCCTAAGTTCTCTTGGCATTCGATTGGGCCCAGATAAGATCAGGTTCGCAGGATTTGGGCAACCTATTTCAGATGGGATAAAACTTTTTACAAAAGAATTTGTTCCTCCTTCTAATTCGGCAAAATTTGTGTTTTTCCTAATCCCCTGTGTTTCTCTATTGTTATGTTTTTTGGGTTGGCAAATTTTTCCAGCTAATATGGTTTCCCCTAGAGCAGGAAATGATATTCTATTTTTTTTAGTCGTTAGGAGTGTGAATGCACATGTTGCTATCATAAGCGGATGATGTTCAAGATCAAAGTATGCAAGGGTGGGGGGCGTGCGTGGTTTTGCGCAAGTTATTTCTTATGAGATTTGTCTTAGAATTACTTTAGTAGCAGTTATATTTTTCGGTGGGAGAATAAGATTTTTCTTGCTTTCAGATTCTGGATGGTCTGCATGATGAAGTTTTTATTGCATTCCGGTTGCTGTACTATGGGTAACTATTTGTTTAGCAGAGGCTAATCGAGCACCTTTTGACTTGGTAGAGGCTGAGTCAGAGCTAGTATCTGGCTTTAATACTGAGTTTTCGGCTGGGAGATTTGCTGGTTTATTTATTGCTGAGTATGGTATAATTTTATTAATATGCTTAGTAACAGTGTGAAGTTTTTTTCAAAATGCATGTGTGTGAACAGTATTAGGAAGAGTTTGAATATTTACGAAAGTTGGCTTTTTTGCATTCTTTTTCATTTGAACTCGTTCTACTTTTCCTCGATTTCGATATGACCAACTAATGATAGCAGCATGGAAAAGACTACTTCCGTTTATTTTAGGAATTTATTGCGTACTTTTTTTCGTTACAAAATTTTAAAACAATGAAATCATCAATAGCTTTATTTACTATGGTTTTTTGGGTGGTTATTGGGGCAATACTTAAAAAATTTTCTAATTTTCTCAGATATCTTATTCTAATAGAGGGGGCGTGCGTTAGTTTAGGAGCGATATTAATTTGTTATCAAGGAATGGCAGGCTCTCATAGGGTGTTTATTTTTCTCGTCTTAGTTGCATGCGAGACCTCTTTGGGGCTTAGCTTAATAGTAGGTACTATGCGTAATTCAGACTCTGGTGTGTACTCCTTGTATTCCCAGAGTGCTTTGGACCATAAGTTAAGATTTAAACTATCAAACTTCAAATTTGAAATTACTCATAATTGAGTTGGTCTAAAATA